TACCTCTCCAATCGATATTCTATTTATATTTGTTCAGTCAATTACGGTTCATAATTTGAATAAGAATTGTTATCTCTTTCCGCTGTGCACCTAAACAAAAAAAACTCTATGGAACCATTCTCATTTCATTTGATTTTATTCAACTCAACGATTGACCCAAATTTTCATTAATTGCAATTTAATTGAATCAATCAAATCTTGATATGTAATGATTGGGGCTGATGAACTCATCCGCTTATCTCCATCCGTATAATGATAAAGAAAGGGAAGAGAAGATCAACGAATAAGATTCCGAAAAAAGGTAGGTTAGGGTTAGGGAGGTCAAGCTGGGTATATGTAAGGGCTATAAGCCAATCCTTGTATATGTTTCGAAGAATGATTCTAGAATCCGATTCAATATAAGATGTGAACGGTTTACGTTATGGAAGAAACACACGTATATGTGATATTAGATATTCACTAGTTATATACGGGTTATCCATATAGATTATTTCCCATCCCACTGAATTGAATTCATTCAAATGGATTCCAATCTAAGTCCTTCTGTTTTATCTTTGACTGTGGATTGAATAAACAAATAAAGTCAAGCATAGAGAAGAGAAAGAGCGAAGAATTGAAAGAATGGTTCGGGACAAAGAAATGAAAGAACTAGAACTGTATAGATTTACAAAGACTCCATGGATAAGAACTAAAAACAAGATACCGAAGTAGTTGTGATGATTTAGTAATATTATCACTTCAATTCAGAGTTCTTAGTTATTTTTTTTTTTCGAATGGATCTTAAACAAGGTGATGGAATAAAATAAGTAATCATTCATTGTTTGATTGTATCATTAACCATTTTTTTTTGCGCGAGGAACTTAATATGAATCCACTGATTTCTGCCGCTTCCGTTATTGCTGCTGGATTGGCTGTAGGGCTTGCTTCTATTGGGCCTGGAGTTGGTCAAGGTACTGCTGCAGGCCAAGCCGTAGAAGGTATCGCAAGACAACCAGAAGCAGAGGGTAAAATACGAGGTACTTTATTGCTCAGTCTGGCTTTTATGGAAGCTTTAACAATTTACGGACTGGTCGTGGCATTAGCGCTTTTATTTGCGAATCCTTTTGTTTAATCCTAGAAATGTGAAAAATACATACTTATTTTCTTTCTTATTTTATTGCCGTGGGCTTGTCGAATTATATCAAAACTTCACTCCCACAATCATTTCTTCCTTGAGACAATACCCCGGGGAAGGACTGATTTTAGGATGAGGAATTAGCGGACCCACTCCCTTTCTTCCCTCCCGTCCTTAATGAAAACCCTTTTTGTTGACTTTTCTTTTAAGAAGCGTTGGAACAAACGAAGTATTTCGAAATTGACATGAGACCTGGGGCTAATAAAAATATATTCTTGTGAATTTCAATTGAAATAATAATGAATAAAAAATGTTTATTAAAATGAAATTGCTATATTCATATTTATTTTATAAATAAGGAAATTCATAAAAAGAAATCAATCAAAAAAAAGGGGGGGCGAAGTGATACAAAAAGAACTCTGCGCAATTTTGTTAGCCCTATCTATTCTATAAGAGGAAAGCATATGAAAAATGTAACCGATTCTTTCGTTTCCTTGGGTCACTGGCCATTCGCTGGGAGTTTCGGGTTTAATACCGATATTTTAGCAACAAATCTAATAAATCTAAGTGTAGTGCTTGGTGTATTGATCTTTTTTGGAAAGGGAGTGTGTGCGAGTTGTGTATTTCAAGAATAGGCTGGATCCAACCGGCTGCACTTTTTTTAATAGGAAAGTTATAAATAGGAAAGAAAGGTGCACGATCTCGACGAATTACTTCTGAATAAATTCAGAAATCATACGCAAGAACCATAGCATTTCGTGACTTATTGGTAAATCAATTTTGATTCTCTATCAGCCAATAATGTGGGACCATTAACATGGTTAAAGCTAAATCGTTTGAAGTCCAGGCGCAACAGGGTACTCTTTCTACCACTACGTTAGTACGGAGATGGTTTCCAAAAAACGAATAGTTGTCAATTTATCCGATATAGAACACTCATATCGATAAAATGATTTGAACCATTTACTGAAAAAATGGGTGTCTCGCCTTTTTTATTCAATGCTGAATCGATGACCTATGTGTAAAATAAGAAGAATTTTTTGGATTTGAAGAAAAAAGAAACAACTTTGCTGACAATGACAGATTTTTTGTCTGGTCGGAAGAGTCCTCCGAAAATTCTGGTCTTGTATCAGTTTCGATATCTTGGAATAGGAACAGAGAAGAGAGGGTAGGCTCATTACGTTAAAAGAAAAAGATATGGGAATGCCCCATAAGTAATTGAGTGTGAGAGCCAAATGAATCGAAAGATTCATGTTTGGTTCGGGAAGAGATCATGGAAGTGAAGTTGTGAAATGACTGGGAAGATGATCTACTTTCATTAAGTGATTTATTAGATAATCGAAAACAGAGGATCTGGAGTACTATTCGAAATTCAGACGAACTACG